CTTACATCAGTAGCATATTTCTATGCGGGTCTTACCAAAAAAGGATTAGGTTATTTCAGTAAATACATTCAACCAACTCCAATCCTTTTGCCCATTAACGTTTTAGAAGATTTCACAAAACCTTTATCACTTAGTTTTCGACTTTTTGGAAATATACTAGCGGATGAATTAGTGGTTGTTGTTCTTGTTTCTTTAGTACCTTTAGTAGTTCCTATACCTGTCATGTTCCTTGGATTATTTACAAGCGGTATTCAAGCTCTTATTTTTGCAACTTTAGCCGCGGCTTATATAGGTGAATCCATGGAGGGTCATCATTGACTTTTTTTTGAAATCGTCTTTTTTATCTTAGTCCAAGGCAATGTATGCGTAGCTCAAGATAGTCGACTGCCGGAGCATAAGTATACATATACAAAGGTATATACGATCTAGAACTAGAAGAATAGCCAAAAAGATTACGACATTAGGGAATTGTAAAAAAAAAAGGAAAGAGATCTAAAAGATCTTTTTCCTAAAACGTATGTTTGGCCCCTTCCCTCCGAGTAAAATCTTCTTTTTATTTTGTTTGCTTGAGGCAATTCAAAGATTAGGAGTCATAATCTGAATAAGAATTTTTATGGATTTGATTTATGATACCGATGGGCGATTAAAAAAGATGCTCTATAGAGCATCTTTTTTAATCGATTTTATTCAATTCATTGACCAAACGAAAATATTAATTTATTATTCAATTGAATAATAAATTAATACAGAAATTAACATAATAATAATTAACAAATAATTAACATAATATAGGAAGGAAATAGAATATAAATAGAAAATCAAGTTCAATTTAGTTTAAATTACATAAACTTAGATTAACCAAGTATTGACTGATATTTCTATGCAATGCTTCGCACTAATGAATTGATCCATTTATATTGATCACCCCGGAATAATAAAAAAAAATCGAAAGGGTTTGTTTAGTCGAGGGGGGTCGAACTAGGTGTATGCAATAGAATTCCAACTTCCTTTGGTGGATGGTGGGAAAAAACAATTTCTATAGTGTGATTGGGTCTACGATACAAATAGTGGGTTTACGTTATAGAAGAAGCACATGTATATGTGAGATTAGATATTAACTAGTTATATCTGAACTAAGTTATATCTAAAAGATATATCAAATCTGCCTTACTATATGTATATGTGAATTTCGATAAGGATTGAACTAGAAATCCTTCCCTTTCGCCTATAAATATAAATTGAATATTGAATGAAGAAAGAGACTCAATCAAGAAAAACCAAATGAAGAATGGTTCATAACCAATAAAGACATGGAAAAGCAAAAGTCGTATGGATTTAAAAAAACTCGTAGATAGGAACTAAAAAATAGATATCGAAGTAGTTCTGATGATTCAATCTTCAATAGTATTATTATACTTCTATTTCAACTCACTTCAATTCGGAGCTCTTAGTTCCTTCGACTGGATGAATCTTAGCGATGGAATAATTAAGTCATAGTTTTTCGGTTGATTGTATCATTAAGTATCATTAACTCTTTTTTTTTGGTACGAGGAATTTATCATGAATCCACTGATTTCTGCCGCTTCTGTGATTGCTGCTGGGTTGGCCGTCGGTCTTGCTTCTATTGGACCCGGGGTTGGTCAAGGGACTGCTGCGGGTCAAGCTGTAGAAGGCATTGCGAGACAGCCCGAGGCAGAGGGAAAAATACGAGGGACTTTATTGCTTAGTCTGGCTTTTATGGAAGCTTTAACAATTTATGGATTAGTTGTAGCATTAGCGCTTTTATTTGCGAATCCTTTTGTTTAATATTTCATCTTAATCCTATAAGAAAAATACGTATTTTTCTTATTGTTCTGGGCTTGATGCTTCCTTTTTCGAATTAATATCAAGAGTTAACTACTACAATTACTTTTATTCGTTGGGACAATAACCCATGGGAAGGAATGATTTGAGGATGAGGAATTAGTGATTCACTTTCGTCCTTCCCCCTCGATTTATTCCTTCCCCTTCTTATTCCAATAGACCCCTTTTTGAGGTGGAAGAGAAAAATTATTCAAAAAAAAGTCGACAAATAGAGAATTAGTCTATTTTATCTATAAAAGGAGATCATATGAAAAATGTAACCGATTCTTTCCTTTTCGTGGGTCACTGGCCATACGCCGGGAGTTTCGGGTTTAATACCGATATTTTAGCAACAAATCCAATAAATCTAAGCGTAGTCCTTGGTGTATTGATTTTTTTTGGAAAGGGGGTGTGTGCGAGTTGTTTATTTCAAGAATAAACTGGATCCAACCCGCTGCACTTTTTTCATTATAAGGGTGCATGATCCCGCGAATTACTTTTAAGAAATCCTCTTTGAGAACCATAGCATTTCGTGATTCATTGGTAAATCTACTTTGATTCTCTCTTAACCAATAAGATGGGACTATGAATATGGTTAAAGCTAAATCGTTTGAAGTCCAGACGCAGCATGTACTCTTTCTACTACTATGTTAATAAA